TGTCTGGAAGTGGACTTGAACCACTGACTTAAGGATTTTCAGTCCTTTACTCTAACCAACTGAGTTATCCAAACTTTATTCTTTTTTATTAACCACATAACTAAACTCTTTCATATTTCCCATTTTTTTAATGGTAATCTTGAATTAGGAATATTTCACGCTTTGAATTCTATATGGTTTCAGGTGTTTCCATTCCTATAAAAATAGTTAAGTTTTTATATGGTTTGCTTTGGTTTACCTTTCTGTTCAGCTATTCTATTAACTCTGAATTTTTTCTATCGGCTCTAAATTTTTTCTATCGGCTTTGAATTTTTTACTATTCTTTTGGTATAAGATAATTAATAATAATTAACGATATTATATTAAGAATAGTAATTAGTCTACTATCTTTATAACATTTTATGATAATTTTATATAAAGTAATAATACTTATGTTAAAATTTATATATTTTTATTTATATTTAAAAATTTAATATTTATTTAACGAGGAAAATGAATATTATAAAAATTAATATTTAAAAATGAAATAAAAAATTAAAAGAATTAGATTATTTATTAAAATGATTATTAATCCAATTAATATATTCGTCTAAAGAAACAACTTCAACTACAATAGGCATGAAACCATGATTAACACCACAAATTTCAGAACGTTGTCCATAATAAACACCTTCACGTTGTATAAACATAGAAACTTGATTTAATCTTCCAGGGATAGCATCTATTTTAACACCGAATGAAGGAATAGTCCAACTATGAATTACATCTGTTGATGTTGTTATTAATCGAATATGAGTATTAACAGGCACTTTAATACGATTATCAACATCTAATAAACGTAACTGTCCATTATTTAATGAATCTTCAGGTAACATATAACTATCAATAATTAATGAATCTTTACCATCAACATTATAATCAGAATATTCATAAGTCCAATACCATTGATGACCAATTGCTTTAATTGTCATTGCTGGATCAATCAATTCATCCATTGAATATAATAATGCAAATGATGGTATCGCAATTAATAATAATATGATTGCTGGAGTGATAGTCCATACAATTTCAAGTGTTGTATTATGTGTATATTTTTTAGGTTTTAAGAATAATCTTGGTTGTTTACCATTATATAATTTTGGTGTCCAATAAAACCAAGAAGATGATAATTTAGATGTTTTTCCACTGAATAACCATAATATTCTTATGATTACCCATGTAACCGTTGTTAATACAACAATTAAATAAAAAGACACTTCATTATGTAAATCAATTATTCCAGCAAATATAGGTGTTGCTGGATCTTGAAAACCTAATTGATTAGGTAAAGCTGCATCTGTATTAGTTATGTTTAAAAATATATTTAACATATTACCGAATGTCAGAATCGAACTGACGACGGATTGATTACAAATCAATTGCTCTACCTACTGAGCTAAATCGGCATATAGGCTTAATAGGAATCGAACCTATAACATTCTCGTTATGAGCGAGACGTTCTAACCATTGAACTATAAGCCTAATGAGCCTAAGTAGACTTGAACTACTGACATTACGCTTATCAAGCGTACACTCTGACCAACTGAGTTATAGGCCCAATAAATAATAGTAAGTAAAAGAAATTAGACTATTTAAAATAATTAGATTTTATCACCAGAAGACTGAATTAGTAATGATTTAGTCATTTTAGTTGTAGGGATATCATTATCTATTTAATCTACTTTAGTAATATTTAATAGATCTGCTTTAGCAGAAAGATCTGCTTTAGCAGAATTTATTTGTGAAAGTTGTGTGTTAATTGCTAATAGCTCGCCATAAAGAAATTTTTTAAAGCTTTCGTCTTTTGCGCCTTGGTATTGAAAGTATACTTTTTCTTTATGACTAATTAACTCATGTGCACTTTTATTTAACTCATACATAAAGGTCTTATGAAGTTCATGCTGAAGCTTAAATTGCTCAAGTTTAAACTCACGTTCATTCTTGATCTGTTCCAGCTTAATTTCAGTAAGTTTAAGATCATTTTTAACATGGTGCAGTTCAATAGTCAGATTGTAATTCGTATAGACAGCAAGACACGCTAATAGACCACCCCCTAATAGGACTCTAGTCATTTTTCCAGACGGTATTTTTTCAACCACCTTAGAGAATACGTCATGAATATTTGTCCCAGCATAACGAACACCTATAGAACCACGTGAATTAAGAACAGTAACCGTATTTAATGCCATCACCATAAGAAAAACATAAAATATAGAAAGAATAATATTAAGACTATCAGTAATGAATAAAATATATAAGAAGGCTATAATTCCATATGATACAAATAATATTTCTTGTTTAATTAAAAAACTTAAAAACATGATAGTACGCTCCAGTATTTTTTCTAACCATCTTTCACGTAATAATCTAATATTGAATGCCATTAGTGCCCAAGCAAAAGCTGATGTTACTACCCTCATTGGAGAAATTTCGAAGAAATGTTTGAATAATACGCAGATAAGAATAGATATTCCCAAAATAATTATTAAATATATCTTATCTAAAACGTCTTCATTTGATAGTTTGAATAAATGAGAAATTGCAAAAATAGAAAACAGATTTAATATTTGTGCATACATCATATTAATTCCTTTGATATTAAGATACAAGTTTATTAATATAATTAATATTATAAGAATCTTTGAAGATTTTTTTAATATTCTATTAAACATATTTATTTTTTTTATTTAAATATATATATTATTTTTATTAAAATTAATAAAAAACGGAGATAAAGAATATATATATATAGATATATTATATAGATATATTATTTATATATATTATATGTTCTTTTTTCTTGGTATTTGATAGTAACTGTTGTAATAAGAAAATAATTCACGTATAATAGACTTATATATATTTATAGAATATTTAGATTCTTTATATTTAATATTATTAAGTAATGTTAAATATAAATTATTATCTTTATTTTTTACATAATTATATACATATAATATAAATAAAATTGGAATATAATATATATATAATACAATAAAATATAAAAATAATATAACCTCTATACGTAAACCAATAAATAAATCATAAACATATATATTTTTTAATAAAGAATTAAATTTATTTGATATATCCGATAATGATGATGTCGATAATGTTAATAAATTTCTTATTGAATTTTTAAATTCATTTTTAAAATTATTAATTATATCACTGTAATCTGTATTAATATTGTCATATTTTTTAATATCACCAAGATTATTTACAGTATTGTAGAAATTTTTATCTTCTTTTTCTATTATTGGTTTTAAATCATAAAATTTATTTCTTATTTGTAAAATTCTACTGAAAATAGATGCTTTGGCTACATCTGATAATAATAATACTGCTAAATATACAAATAATAAAAAACAAATTGCAACTAAAACTTCTTCATTTAATACAAGAATACCTTTATATATTAGAACTAATAATATTGTAAATGCTAATATATTTATTATTTTTATTACGTTATATCCTGAATATAATATCATACTTCTATTATTTATAATTATATTTATAACATTTAATTATATATATAAATTATACTCCCCAAGTAGGGATTGAACCTACGACATAATGATTAACAGTCATTCGCTCTAACCAACTGAGCTATCAGGGAAAAATATTTCTCTTTTTAAAGTGAAGGAGGTGGGATTCGAACCCACGATACTATTCGTATGCCTATTTTCAAGACAGGTGCTTTAAACCACTCAGCCACTCCTTCTAATCTTTTGGAAAAGGCAGGATTCGAACCTGCGTTGTCATTAAACAATGGATTTACAGTCCACCGCCTTAAACCACTCGGCCACCTTTCCTTATTATTTATATATTCTTTTTATAAAACAATATACACATATATATACTATATTTTCCTTTTATTTTAAATATCTTATATATATATATTATAAAATTGAGAATAATTAGACAAAATGCAATATTATCACAAGTAAACGCTATGGTAGGTATGTATCCAGTTCCAACAACAATATCTTATTATTGGAGTTTTGGTTCTTTGGCTGGTTTATGTCTCGTTATTCAAATAGTAACAGGTATTTTATTAGCAATGCACTATACTCCAAATATTAATCTTGCCTTTATTAGTGTGGAACATATAATGAGAGATGTTAATTATGGATGGTTATTAAGATATATCCATGCAAATGGAGCATCAATGTTTTTTATTGTATTATATCTTCACATGTTTAGAGGATTATACTATGGTTCTTATTTATATCCAAGACAAATGGTATGGTCAATTGGTGTTATAATATTTTTAGCAACAATGGCAACAGCATTTATGGGATATGTGTTACCATGGGGACAAATGAGTTTTTGGGGTGCAACAGTTATAACTAATTTTTTTAGTGCGTTCCCTATTGTAGGAGAATCAATAGTACATTGGTTATGGGGTGGTTTCTCTGTAGATAATGCAACATTAAATAGATTCTTTAGTTTACATTATTTTTTACCCTTTATAATAGCAGCATTATCAGGATTACATTTAGCGATACTACACATTCCAAAAGCAAATAATCCGATGGGTATAAGAACATTAAATGATTATTTACAATTTCATCCATATTTTACTGTTAAAGATATATTCAGTCTTGTAATATTTATAGTTATTTTTGCAATATTTGTATTCTTTTATCCAAATATTTTAGGACATGCTGATAATTATATTCAAGCAAACCCATTAGTAACACCTGCACATATTGTACCAGAATGGTATTTCTTACCTTTTTATGCAATTTTACGTGCAATACCAGATAAATTAGGAGGAGTATTAGTAATGTTTGCTGCAATAGTTATTTTATTATTTATACCATTATTAAATATATCAAATGTACGTAGTTCCTGGTTTAGGCCATTATTTAGACCATTCTTTTGGTTATTAGTGGTTGATTCATTAATTTTAGCATGGATTGGTGGTAATACAGCTGAAGCACCATATGTTCAAATAGGTCAAATAGCAACATTCTTTTATTTCTTTTATTTTCTATTTTTAATACCTATATTAGCAAAAATAGAATCTCTAATTAATAAATATTAATCTATTTTATATTTTAATATATTTCTTAATATAAATCAATAAAACGGATATGATGGAATCGGTAGACATGTCGGTCTTAGAAACCGAATATTAAGGGTTCAAGTCCCTTTATCCGTAATATTGAGGTCGGATAGCATAAATGGTAATGCGTTGAACTGCAAATTCAATAGATGACAGTTCAATTCTGTCTCCAACCTAAATAAGGGTGGTAGTTCAATTGGTAGAATAGTGGTCTCCAAAACCATCGGTTAAGGGTTCAAATCCCTTCCTCCCTGTAACATTGAATATGATTGCGAATTTAGGACATTATTCTTTAATTTTTTTATTGATTTTTGCTATTTTTCTTCTATTTATTAAAAAAAGTATTATTAGTAAGAAAATACTTATAAATGTTTTTTCAATAAAAATAATCTTAATAACAATTGTTTTAACTACTTTAGAATATTCATATATAATTTCAGATTTTAGTATTCTAAATATTAAAGAAAATTCTCACATTTCATTACCATTATTATATAAAATAACTGCGTTATGGGGTAACCATGAAGGATCAATATTACTTTGGTCCTTTATATTAATTGTTTTAACTTTCCTAATAATTTTTATTTTCAGAAATTTATCTATTATTTATTTGTATAAAACAGTTTATATCCAAAACGTATTCATTATCTTTTTTATTATATATACAATATTTACAAGTAATCCATTTATATATACATATATATATAGCCTTAATGGTTCTGAACTGAATCCGATACTACAAGATACTGTTTTAGCAATTCATCCACCTTTAATATACATTGGATATATTAATAGTTCTATTAATTTATCTTTGGTGTCAATCAGTTTGATAGAAAAGAATTATAATGAAATATTAAAAAAATATCTTAATATATCAGGATTAATAACATGGATTTTCTTAACAATAGGTATTTTATTAGGAAGTTGGTGGTCATATTATGAATTAGGTTGGGGAGGATGGTGGTTTTGGGACCCTGTCGAAAATTCTGCATTATTACCTTGGTTATTAACATTAATACTAATTCATTCCATTAAATATGAATATTTAATTCGATGGACTATTTTAGTTAATATTAGTATTTTCATTTTTTCAATTTTAGGCACATTTTTTGTAAGATCAGGAATATTGGTATCTGTACATTCATTTGCTGTTGATTATTCACGCGGTATTTTGATCTTTGTGTTTTTAATAATTCTTTTAATATTAACAGGTATTTTATATTTTAAAAATATAAAGTATTTATATAAACATACGTATTATTCATATAAAGCCATAGATAATATAATTACAATAAATAATATTATTATTTTAATTATTTTTACAACAATATTATTAGGAACAGTTCTTCCTACGATTTACTCTATGTTTCTAAATAAAAATATATCCATTGGTATATCATTTTATAATAAAACGATAATACCTATGATAATTCCGATATTAATAATAATGTCAATGATTACATATATAAATAAGATAAAAGAAATAAATAATTATATTTTTTCGATTGGAACTTTATTATTTATATTATTTATAATATTTATTTATAAAATTGACTTCTCTTATTACCACTTAATAATACTAATGTTATTATTATGGCTAATAACATCTTTAATCAAATATGTATCTCTATATAAAATAATAAATCCAATGATTCTTGCACATTTAGGATTCTTTGTTTTTATTACAGGTATTATAATATCAAGTGTTTCTCAATTGGATTCTGTACAAATAGTTTTTCCGGGAGAAGAAATCAATTTAGAAAATCATATTTTTAATTTTAGGGATATTAATTATATTACAGGATTAAACTATTATTCTATTTATGGTAATATTGCCGTAATTAATAAGGGAGATTATATAAATATACTTTTTCCAGAAAAACGTTACTATTTTATAAAAGGAATCTATATTACAAAATCGGTTATATATAGTAATTATTTTGCAGATATATATGCAATAATTGGAGATGGTAATTTTAAATCTGGTTGGTATACTAAATACTATTATCGACCTCTAATGTCATTTATATGGATAGGTCCTATGTTTTTTATTTTTAGTGCCTTAATCTCAATAAAAAAAATAATTAGTAAAAAAAAAATAATAAATTGGTTATAAAATAATATATAGATTCAATGAAAAGAATACTTAAAAAGAATAAAAAATGAATAATATATTAATAAATTTATTTAAAACAATCCCAACAGAAATCTTTCTATTCATATCGGTATCTATTTTAATATTGTATGGTATTATAAATACAACATCTTTACTTATAAATCGTTATATAATATTAAATAATTTAAATATATTAGTAATATTTACATTATTAATATCAATATTATTAATATATCAAAATCCATTTGTAAATAATGTAACTTTTAACAATACTTTTATAAATGACAATTTTATAAATATTATAAAAATAATTGTATTAATAAGTTCCATATCATCTATAATTATCTCATTAAATTATTTAAAAAATAATAAAATAAATTCATTTGAATATAGTATATTAATATTATTTTCAACAATAGCAATGTTATTAATGACAAGTTCTTATAATTTAATATCTATATATTTATCAATAGAATTACAAAGTTTAGCATTTTATGTATTAGCTTCTATGAAACGTAATTCAGAGTATTCTACAGAAGCAAGTTTTAAATATTTTATTCTTGGTGTATTTTCTTCAGGATTCTTATTATTAGGTTTCTCAATTCTATATGGGATCACAGGTATTAATAATATAGAACAATTTTATAAATTATTTATTATAAACTATAGTAATATTGAACACATATCTTTATATATTAGTTTATTTTTAATTATTATATCCTTTTTATTCAAAATAGGTGCTGCACCATTTCATATGTGGTTACCTGATGTATACGAAGGTTCACCATTATCTGTTACTGCTTTTTTTGCAATAACACCTAAAATAGTAATATTAAGTTTAATAATACGTTTATTCATATATACTTTTTATGATATTATTGAAGAATTAAATTATATTTTTATTATTTCTTCAATAACTTCAATGGCTTTAGCTAGTTTTTTTGCATTATATCAAAAAAAAATAATACGTTTATTAGCATATAGTGCTATTGGACATATCGGTTATATATTAATTGGTATTACATCTTCATCAATTAATTCAATTCAATCTTCATTATTATATATAATTGTTTATATTATAATGACTATTAATATTTATTCAATTGTTATTTCATTATATAGTAATAATAATAATATTGAAATAAAATATATTAAGGAATTAATAAATTTATCTAAACAAAACCCAATACTTGCTTTTTCATTTACAATGTTATTATTTTCAATGGCCGGAATACCGCCGTTAGCTGGATTTTTTAATAAACTTTATATATTTTCTTCAGCAATTAATGTTTCAATGTACTTATTGGTTTTTATAGGTATTTTAACTAGTGTTATCTCTGCTGTTTATTATATTTATATTATTCGTATTATGTATTTTGAAAAATCTTCTGTATGGATATACATAAAACAAATGAATTTAGAATTATCTTATGTTATTTCAATAACTTTTTTATTTATTTTTCTATTTATTTGTTTTCTTTCTCCTGCGTTAATGTATACTCATTTATTTGCTTTTTTTTTATCTATTTAAATAATTTAAATAATATTTTAAAAATAGATTTCAATATAAAAGAATATATATATAAATAAAATATAATATATAAATAACAATATATATTATAAACTTATACTAATAAATCAAATGATTATAGAAAATTTATTATTAATAACATTAATATTTCCATTAATTGGTATCATATTATTATTATTCGTAAACGATATTAGTGCAATACGTAAAATAACATTAAATACGACAATAATAACATTTATATTATCTATAGTATTATGGATATTATTTGACAATACAACATCAAAATACCAATTTTTATTAAAAATAGAACTTATACCATTTTTAAATCTAAATTACTATATTGGTATTGATGGTATTTCTATTTTTTTTTTAATATTAACAACATTTTTAGTACCAATATGTATATTAGCTAGTTGGAATAGTATTCGTCATTATGTTCGAGAATATATGATATTATTTTTATTACTGGAAACTTTAATGATGAATGTGTTCTGTGTTATTGACATTATATTATTTTATATTTTTTTTGAAAGTGTTTTAATACCAATGTTTTTAATAATCGGTATTTGGGGAGCACGTGAACGTAAAATACATGCCGCATTTCAATTTTTTTTATATACATTATTAGGTTCATTATTTATGTTGTTTGCTATTCTGATAATATATTTTAATACTGGAACCACAGATTTTAAAGTACTATTAGTTACTGAATTTAGTAGAAATCGTCAGTTATTATTATGGCTTGCATTTTTTATTTCTTTTGCTGTTAAAGTACCTATGGTTCCAGTACACATATGGCTTCCAGAAGCTCATGTTGAAGCTCCTACAGCCGGTTCAGTTATTTTAGCGGGTATTTTATTAAAATTAGGTACTTATGGTTTATTAAGATTTTCATTAACATTATTCCCAGATGCAAATATATATTATATTCCATTAGTATATACTATGGGTGTAATTGCAATTATATATACATCCTTAACTACCCTGAGACAAATAGATTTAAAAAAAATAATAGCATACTCATCCGTAGCACATATGAATTTTGTAATACTAGGACTGTTTTCTTTAAACATTGAAGCGATAGAAGGTAGTATTTTATTAATGTTAAGTCATGGATTTGTGTCGAGTGCATTATTCTTGTGTATAGGGGTATTATATGATCGCCATCATACACGAATTGTTCGATATTATAGTGGTATTACTCTAACAATGCCTATTTTCTCTACATTATTTTTATTTTTTACATTAGCAAATATTAGTTTACCAACAACTAGTAGTTTTATAGGTGAATTTCTTATTTTATTAGCTGTTTTTCAAAATAATACTTCTATATGTATTTTAGCTTCAACTGGAATAATTCTGGGTGCAGCTTATGCAATATGGTTATATAATCGTGTTGCTTTCGGTAATATAAATATAAATTATATAAATCCATTTAATGATTTATATTTACGTGAATTTGCTATATTTATCCCTTTTGTTGTATTAATACTACTGATGGGTATTTATCCTAACATTTTTCTTGATTATTTACATCTATCTGTTATTAATTTATTATATCCATACATCTAATCTTTTATATTATCTACAATTTAATTATTTTTTTTAAAAAATATAAAATATTTATATATATTGAATAAGAAAAAAAAGTATATAAAAAACTCATAAAATACTATAAAAAAGAAGAAAAGAATTAAAAAACTCATAAAATCCGGTGGAGTTACAAATGAAATAATTAATATTAATAATATATATATAAAATCTCTATTCTTATTTATAAACTCATTATTTATTATTTTTATTTTATAGATAAAAATAAATGAAAATGGTAATAAAAAAAAGATTGTTACTATAGTCAGAACTACTATATAGTTAATACAAAACTCATTAATTTTAGCAATGAGTGTTAAATTGAATAATTTATTTTTATTTGTAATACTGCTTGTAAGTAAATATTTATAAATAAAAGGAATAATATGGTCTAAAGTTACATAATTACTTAGAAAAATAACGATTAGTCCTATAATAAAATAAAATTTTATTTTTTTTATTTCAAATTTATATAAACCTGAATATAAAAATATAATTATGTTATAGATTAAAGATATTATTCCGATATATATAGCTATATATATTGATAATAATATCTTGATATTTAAGACTTCTGTTATTGAAGTATATATGAATTGATTATTATATATTTTATCAACAGGTTTTGACATTATATATAATAATTCTTCAAAATAATCATATGAAATAGTTATTAAAAATAGTATTAATATTATTATATATATAAATCTTATCTTGAATTCATTAATATAATCAATAATTGGTAATTTTATATTCATTTTACTATGTTAATAATCAATATGTATATTCTTTTATGACGATATAGTTCAGTGGTAGAACATTGGAATCATAATCCAAGTGTCATGGGTTCAAATCCCTTTATCGTCATTATATGAAAAAAATAATATGTTAATTCCTAAATATACTAAATATAAAAAAGCACAAAAAGGCTTTTTACCTAAAGGAGTATCAATTAGATGTAACCAACTCAATTTTGGTAATTATGGTATAAAAGCTTTAGAAGCAGGTAAATTAACTTCTCGTCAAATAGAATCTGCACGTAGAGCTATCTCACGTAAAACCAAACGTACTGGTAAGATATGGATTCGTGTTTTTCCAGATATTCCTGTTAGTAGTAAACCAGCTGAGGTTCGAATGGGTAAAGGAAAAGGTGCTAATGAATTTTGGATTTCTAAAATAAAAGCTGGACGTATATTGTTTGAAATGAGTAATATTTCAATGATAGATGCTATAAATGCATACCACTATGCTTCTTCAAAGTTACCTATCGCGACTAAATTTGTTTATAAATAATAAAATAATAAAAATAATATATATATTTATATAAAAAAAATGTATTTAACAATAATAACATTACCAATTGTTTCTGCTATTATTTCCGGTTTTGGAGGAAGATTCATTGGATCAAAAGGATCACAAATATTAACAACATCTTGTTTATTAGTTAGTGCCATCTTATCAATTATTGCATTCTATGAAGTAGGTATTCTAGGAAGTCCATGTTATATAACTGGATTCACATGGATTGATTCTGGATTATTTAATTTAAATTATGGGTTACTTTTTGATAGTTTAACTGTTGTCATGTTAATTGTTGTTACAGTTATCGCAACATTAGTTAATTTATATTCAGTTGAATATATGTCACACGATCCACATCAACCTAGATTTTTTAGTTACATTTCAATATTTACATTTGCAATGTTAATCCTTGTAACTGCAAATAATTATTTACAAATGTTCATAGGTTGGGAAGGGGTAGGTGTTTCTTCTTATTTATTAATCAATTTTTGGTTTACTAGAATACAAGCCAATAAATCTGCAATTAAAGCAATGATTGTAAATAGAGTAGGTGATTTTGGTTTAGCATTAGGTATAATGGCAATTTATTATGTATATAGAAGTATTGATTTTTCCGTTATCTTTGCAAGCTCCTATTATTTATTTAATTCTAAAATATTATTTCTTAATTATGAAATTGATGCAATAACAATCATAAGTCTATTATTATTTATTGGTGCAATAGGAAAATCCGCTCAAATAGGACTGCATACATGGTTACCTGACGCTATGGAGGGTCCTACGCCTGTTTCTGCGTTAATACATGCAGCTACAATGGTTACAGCAGGAGTATTTATGATTATTAGAAGTTCTCCTTTATTAGAATTTACACATAATGCACTTGTTATTATTACAATTATGGGTGCAATAACAGCATTTTTTGCTGCAACAACAGGTGTTACTCAAAATGATTTAAAAAGAGTTATTGCATATTCAACATGTAGTCAGTTAGGATATATGATTTTTGCATGTGGGTTATCAAGTTATTCAGTAAGTCTGTTTCATTTAATGAATCATGCCTTTTTTAAAGCATTATTATTCTTAAGTGCAGGATCGGTGATACATGCAATAGCAGATGAACAGGATATGCGCAAAATGGGTGGTTTTGTTCAAATAATACCTTTTACATATGTCCTTATTTTAATAGGTTCTTTATCCCTTATGGGAATACCTTTTCTTACAGGTTTTTATTCTAAAGACGTTATACTTGAACTAGCTTTTGCTAATTTTCACGTTTATTCTTCATTTTCTTATTGGTTAGGAACTATTTCAGCATTATTTACTAGTTTCTATTCATTTAGATTAATTTATTTAACATTTTTTAATAAAACAAATGCATTTAAAGAAACTGTAAGTAATATGCATGATGCACCTATAATAATGATAATACCATTATTTTTATTAGGATTAGGTAGTATTTTTATAGGGTATTTAACTAAAGATATGATTATTGGTATGGGTACTCATTTTTGGGGAAATGCTTTATTTACATTGCCTCAAAATATATTAATATTACAATCAGAATTTTTACCTTATTATATTAAAATGATTCCTGTTATTTTCAGTATTCTAGGAGCACTTCTTTCGTTTATAGTATATATGTTAATTTATAAATTAATTTATAAATTAAATATAACACCTATAGGTATACAACTCTATACATTATTCAATAAAAAATATTATTTTGATATAATATACAATGAATTTATAGTTAAAAAGTTACTTTCATTTGGTTATAATATTTCATTTAAGATATTAGATCGTGGTTTTATAGAATTGTTTGGTCCATATGGATTATCTTCTTCAATAATTAAATTTTCAAATAAATTAACTAGATTTCAATCTGGTTATATTTATCATTATATCTTTGTTATCTTTATTTCAGTAACATTATTATTAGCATTGATTATTTTATCAAATGTATTTAATGTAATTATAGACTTTAGATTATTCTTTGTATGGTTATTCGTAATTATTTTTGCTAATTTCTATTAAATTTTATAATTTTTAATATAAGTCTTAAAATAAGATTTTTAATAAATATAAATAAAAAATGTCGAATATAGGAAAAAATCCAATAATGATACCAAATAATGTTAAAATAGAAATAATTAATAAATATTTAATAGTTATAGGAAATTTAGGTGTTTTAATAAAAAAAATGCCAGATACCATAGAATTATTAAAATCAAATAATAGATTATTTATAAAAACAAAAAATTTCTCTCTTTGGGGAACTTATAGAATGTTAATTAATAATATGGTTATCGGTGTTAGTAAAGGTTTTATAATCAAATTACGATTAGTTGGGGTTGGATACCGTTTTTTTATTGAGAATAAACATATCAAATTAAAAATAGGTTATACAAATATGATTAAAATATCAATACCTAATTATATAAAAGTAAAATCAATAAAAAATACAATATTATATTTATATGGACTAGATTTGCAAAAAATTAAAGAATATGCATATAAAATACGATTATTCAAACAACCAGATCCTTATAAAGGTAAAGGTATTTTATTTGAAAATGAAATAATTCATTTCAAAGAAGGTAAAAAAAAATAATAATGGATAAATTAGTTTTTTTAAATATTCAAAAATCTAATAAATATTTATATATTAGTATATTAAAGAACAATACTAATATAATTACAATTTCCTCAAATAAAAAATATTTTCAAACTGTTTATTCAATCAACAAATATTTAAAAAATAAATCTTTTAATAATATAAATAATATTATTTTTTCATATATGAAAGAAAAGATGTTAGAGTCTGGTATAAAATATTTATTTTTAAATAAAAAATTAATAAATTTATATAAAAATTCTTTTTATCGTAACCATTCCTAATTTTTTAAAATATTTAGAATAAGATTATAAAAATAAAAAAATAGTTATGTTATTACAATCAGCGAAATTAATAGGTGCTGGATTAGCTACAATTGGATTAGCAGGAGCAGGTGCAGGAATTGGTTCAGTATTTGCTGCGTTAATAAATTCAATGGCTCGTAATCCTTCTTTACAAAAACAATTATTTGCTTATGCTATTTTAGGTTTTGCTTTAACTGAAGCAATCGCTCCATTTGCATTAATGATGGCTTCCTTAATCTCATTTACTTTTTAATAAACCCATAGATAATATCATTTTATTTAAAAAAAAAATAAAAAAAACATTTTTAATATGACTCGTTCATTATGGAAAAACATTTTTATTGATAATAGTTTAGTGAAAGCAGTCAATAAAAAAATAATAAAAATATATTCAAGAAGATCTGTTATTTATCCACAATATTTGAATAAAAAAGTAAAGATATATAATGGTAATAAATTTATTCCAATAAAAATAACAGATAATATGATTGGTCATAAATTTGGTGAATTTTCATTGACAAGACAAATATATGTGTTTAAAGGTAAAAAAAAAGGTAAAAAAAAATAAATAATTATGATTAAAATTACTCTAACATTAAAACAATTATTAAAAGCTGGTTTACATTTGGGACATCAAAAAAAAAGATGGAATCCTAAAATGTCAATGTATCTTATAGGTATTATCAAGGATATCCATATTATTAATTTAGAATATACGATTATAATTTTAAAAAAAATAATTGATGTTATTCATAATATTATTATTAATAAAGGAAAAATCCTTTTTTTGATTAACAATATTAATGATATAACCAATATTATTAATAAAATTTCAAATAAACATATTCAAGTTATAGACGGAAAAGAAATACATGGAATATTTACAAATAAAGATTTATATAATTATTCTAAATCATCAAAATTATTTATTCCAGATGCCTTATTTATAACAAACATGAATAACTATATTTATACTATAAATGAAGCGAATAAATTAAGAATACCGATAATTTCTTTTGTTGATAGTAACTGTAATCCTACACTTATTACATATCCTATTCCAGGAAACAATGATTCAATACAGTCAATACAATTTTTATATAATTTATTAAATAATATTATTTTAAATTCCATTATTAAAGAAAATATTATATTTAAAAAATCAGCATCAATATATAATCTGATTTAACATAAAAACTAAAATAATATATATACAATAAAATAAAGAATTAATGACTTGGTTACAAAGATGGGTTTTTTCAACAAATCATAAAGATATTGGTACATTATATTTAATTTTTGGTATTTTTTCAGGTGTCATAGGTACTGTATTCTCAATAATAATACGTCTAGAACTTGCATTCCCTGGAAATCAAATATTAAATGGTAATCATCAATTATACAATGTTATTATAACAGCACACGGATTATTAATGGTATTTTTTTCAGTAACGCCTGCATTGATTGGTGGTTTTGGTAATTGGTTAGTACCTATTTTAATTGGAGCTCCTGATATGGCTTCTCCACGATCAAATAATATAAGTTCCTGGTTATTACCACCTTCTTTATTACTCCTATTATCGTCATCATTAATTGAAGTTGGAGCAGGTACTGGATGGACAGTATATCCTCCATTATCATCAATTCAATCACATTCTGGTCCCTCTGTAGACTTAGCTATTTTCAGTTTACATTTATCAGGTGCAGGTTCTATTTTAGGAGCTGTTAATTTTATTACAACAATTTTTAACATGAGAGCTCCTGGTTTAACTATGAATCGCTTACCTTTATTTGTTTGGGCATTATTAATCACTGCATTTTTAATTCTATTATCTTTACCTGTTTTTGCAGGGGCTATCACAATGTTACTAACAGATCGTAATTTTAATACTACTTTCTATGATCCTGCAGGAGGTGGTGATCCAGTATTATATCAGCATTTATTTTGGTTCCTTGGTCATCCGGAAGTTCATATCCTAATCGTTCCTGGTTTTGGTATAATAAGTCATGTTATTGTTAAATATTCATCTAAAAAATCTATTTTTGGTTATCTTGGTATGGTTTATGCAATGGTATCTATTGGAATATTAGGATCTATAGCATGGGCACATCATATGTATACTGTTGGTATGGATATTGATACACGAGCTTATTTTACTGCAGCAACAATGATTATTGCAGTACCAACAGGTATTAAAATATTTAGTTGGTTAGCTACAATGTGGCGTGGTATTTTAGTTTATACTACTCCAATGTTATTTGCGATTGGTTTCATCTTTTTATTCACTATGGGTGGATTAACAGGTGTTGTATTATCAAATGCTGCCTTAGACGTAGCTTTACATGATACTTATTATGTTGTTGGTCATTTCCATTATGTTCCTTCTATGGGTGCTGTATTTGCCATGTTTTCAGGATTTTATCATTGGATTTATAAAATGAGCGGTTATAAATATCCAGAATTTATTGGTAAAATACATTTTTGGTTAACATTTATTGGTGTCAACGTAACATTCTTCCCAATGCATTTTTTAGGATTAGCTGGAATGCCACGTCGTATACCTGATTATCCAGATGCATTTTATTTATGGAACTCTGTAGCATCTTTTGGTTCTCAAATAACATTTGTCGCTACTTTAATATTCTTTTATGGTGTCTATGTTGCATTCAAATCAAAAATTAAACATTAATTTTTTACATTAATAAAGCATTAATTTATCACATTAATAAAGTATTAATTTTTAATACATTTCATAAAAAAAGAGATACAATATTGCATTTTGTCTAATTATTCTCAATTTTATAATATATATATATAAGATATTTAAAATAAAAGGAAAATATAGTATATATATGTGTATATTGTTTTATAAAAAGAATATATAAATAATAAGGAAAGGTGGCCGAGTGGTTTAAGGCGGTGGACTGTAAATCCATTGTTTAATGACAACGCAGGTTCGAATCCTGCCTTTTCCAAAAGATTAGAAGGAGTGGCTGAGTGGTTTAAAGCACCTGTCTTGAAAATAGGCATACGAATAGTATCGTGGGTTCGAATCCCACCTCCTTCACTTTAAAAAGAGAAATATTTTTCCCTGATAGCTCAGTTGGTTAGAGCGAATGACTGTTAATCATTATGTCGTAGGTTCAATCCCTACTTGGGGAGTATAATTTATATATATAATTAAATGTTATAAATATAATTATAAATAATAGAAGTATGATATTATATTCAGGATATAACGTAATAAAAATAATAAATATATTAGCATTTACAATATTATTAGTTCTAATATATAAAGGTATTCTTGTATTAAATGAAGAAGTTTTAGTTGCAATTTGTTTTTTATTATTTGTATATTTAGCAGTATTATTATTATCAGATGTAGCCAAAGCATCTATTTTCAGTAGAATTTTACAAATAAGAAATAAATTTTATGATTTAAAACCAATAATAGAAAAAGAAGATAAAAATTTCTACAATACTGTAAATAATCTTGGTGATATTAAAAAATATGACAATATTAATACAGATTACAGTGATATAATTAATAATTTTAAAAATGAATTTAAAAATTCAATAAGAAATTTATTAACATTATCGACATCATCATTATCGGATATATCAAATAAATTTAATTCTTTATTAAAAAATATATATGTTTATGATTTATTTATTGGTTTACGTATAGAGGTTATATTATTTTTATATTTTATTGTATTATATATATATTATATTCCAATTTTATTTATATTATATGTATATAATTATGTAAAAAATAAAGATAATAATTTATATTTAACATTACTTAATAATATTAAATATAAAGAATCTAAATATTCTATAAATATATATAAGTCTATTATACGTGAATTATTTTCTTATTACAACAGTTACTATCAAATACCAAGAAAAAAGAACATATAATATATATAAATAATATATCTATATAATATATCTATATATATATATTCTTTATCTCCGTTTTTTATTAATTTTAATAAAAATAATATATATATTTAAATAAAAAAAATAAATATGTTTAATAGAATATTAAAAAAATCTTCAAAGATTCTTATAATATTAATTATATTAATAAACTTGTATCTTAATATCAAAGGAATTAATATGATGTATGCACAAATATTAAATCTGTTTTCTATTTTTGCAATTTCTCATTTATTCAAACTATCAAATGAAGACGTTTTAGATAAGATATATTTAATAATTATTTTGGGAATATCTATTCTTATCTGCGTATTATTCAAACATTTCTTCGAAATTTCTCCAATGAGGGTAGTAACATCAGCTTTTGCTTGGGCACTAATGGCATTCAATATTAGATTATTACGTGAAAGATGGTTAGAAAAAATACTGGAGCGTACTATCATGTTTTTAAGTTTTTTAATTAAACAAGAAATATTATTTGTATCATATGGAATTATAGCCTTCTTATATATTTTATTCATTACTGATAGTCTTAATATTATTCTTTCTATATTTTATGTTTTTCTTATGGTGATGGCATTAAATACGGTTACTGTTCTTAATTCACGTGGTTCTATAGGTGTTCGTTATGCTGGGACAAATATTCATGACGTATTCTCTAAGGTGGTTGAAAAAATACCGTCTGGAAAAATGACTAGAGTCCTATTAGGGGGTGGTCTATTAGCGTGTCTTGCTGTCTATACGAATTACAATCTGACTATTGAACTGCACCATGTTAAAAATGATCTTAAACTTACTGAAATTAAGCTGGAACAGATCAAGAATGAACGTGAGTTTAAACTTGAGCAATTTAAGCTTCAGCATGAACTTCATAAGACCTTTATGTATGAGTTAAATAAAAGTGCACATGAGTTAATTAGTCATAAAGAAAAAGTATACTTTCAATACCAAGGCGCAAAAGACGAAAGCTTTAAAAAATTTCTTTATGGCGAGCTATTAGCAATTAACACACAACTTTCACAAATAAATTCTGCTAAAGCAGATCTTTCTGCTAAAGCAGATCTATTAAATATTACTAAAGTAGATTAAATAGATAATGATATCCCTACAACTAAAATGACTAAATCATTACTAATTCAGTCTTCTGGTGATAAAATCTAATTATTTTAAATAGTCTAATTTCTTTTACTTACTATTATTTATTGGGCCTATAACTCAGTTGGTCAGAGTGTACGCTTGATAAGCGTAATGTCAGTAGTTCAAGTCTACTTAGGCTCATTAGGCTTATAGTTCAATGGTTAGAACGTCTCGCTCATAACGAGAATGTTATAGGTTCGATTCCTATTAAGCCTATATGCCGATTTAGCTCAGTAGGTAGAGCAATTGATTTGTAATCAATCCGTCGTCAGTTCGATTCTGACATTCGGTAATATGTTAAATATATTTTTAAACATAACTAATACAGATGCAGCTTTACCTAATCAATTAGGTTTTCAAGATCCAGCAACACCTATATTTGCTGGAATAATTGATTTACATAATGAAGTGTCTTTTTATTTAATTGTTGTATTAACAACGGTTACATGGGTAATCATAAGAATATTATGGTTATTCAGTGGAAAAACATCTAAATTATCATCTTCTTGGTTTTATTGGACACCAAAATTATATAATGGTAAACAACCAAGATTATTCTTAAAACCTAAAAAATATACACATAATACAACACTTGAAATTGTATGGACTATCACTCCAGCAATCATATTATTATTAATTGCGATACCATCATTTGCATTATTATATTCAATGGATGAATTGATTGATCCAGCAATGACAATTAAAGCAATTGGTCATCAATGGTATTGGACTTATGAATATTCTGATTATAATGTTGATGGTAAAGATTCATTAATTATTGATAGTTATATGTTACCTGAAGATTCATTAAATAATGGACAGTTACGTTTATTAGATGTTGATAATCGTATTAAAGTGCCTGTTAATACTCATATTCGATTAATAACAACATCAACAGATGTAATTCATAGTTGGACTATTCCTTCATTCGGTGTTAAAATAGATGCTATCCCTGGAAGATTAAATCAAGTTTCTATGTTTATACAACGTGAAGGTGTTTATTATGGACAACGTTCTGAAATTTGTGGTGTTAATCATGGTTTCATGCCTATTGTAGTTGAAGTTGTTTCTTTAGACGAATATATTAATTGGATTAATAATCATTTTAATAAATAATCTAATTCTTTTAATTTTTTATTTCATTTTTAAATATTAATTTTTATAATATTCATTTTCCTCGTTAAATAAATATTAAATTTTTAAATATAAATAAAAATATATAAATTTTAACATAAGTATTATTACTTTATATAAAATTATCATAAAATGTTATAAAGATAGTAGACTAATTACTATTCTTAATATAATATCGTTAATTATTATTAATTATCTTATACCAAAAGAATAGTAAAAAATTCAAAGCCGATAGAAAAAATTTAGAGCCGATAGAAAAAATTCAGAGTTAATAGAATAGCTGAACAGAAAGGTAAACCAAAGCAAACCATATAAAAACTTAACTATTTTTATAGGAATGGAAACACCTGAAACCATATAGAATTCAAAGCGTGAAATATTCCTAATTCAAGATTACCATTAAAAAAATGGGAAATATGAAAGAGTTTAGTTATGTGGTTAATAAAAAAGAATAAAGTTTGGATAACTCAGTTGGTTAGAGTAAAGGACTGAAAATCCTTAAGTCAGTGGTTCAAGTCCACTTCCAGACAAAATAATATTAGTGCAAAAATAAAAATTAACATATAAACAAACGAATAAGGTAAAATAAAGAACATTTCGTGGATGCCTTGGTATTGGGAGATAATAAAGGACGTTATAATAAAAACGAAATATTATGGAGATTTTATAATAAAAAAGAACCATAATTATCCAATGGGAAAACCCATAATAAATAAAATAAATTATGATAAAATCATATATCATAATAAAAAACTTAGTGAACTGAAACATCTAAGTAGCTAAAGGAATAAAAATCAACCGAGATTCTGTAAGTAGTGGCGAACGAACATGGAATTAGGGCATTTTAGTAATCAATTAATTAGAAAAGATTGGAAAATCTTGCCATAGAAGGTGAAAGCCCTGTATAAAAAAAAGTAATTACTAAAAACTAAGTAAAACGGGACACGTGAAATCTTGTTTGAAAATAGGTGGACCACCATCTAAGCCTAAATACTCCTCAATAACCAATAGTGCACAAGTACCGTGAGGGAAAGGTGAAAAGAACCAAATAGGAGTGAAATAGAACCTGAAACGGAATGTTTATAAGCAGTCATAGCAATTATATATTGTGATGGCGTACCTTTTGCATAATGGGTCAGCGAGTTTATTAATATAGCAAGCTTAAGTCATTAGATGTAGGCATAGTAAAAACAAGTTAGAATATAACTATTAGTTATATTAATAAGACCCGAAATCGAGTGATCTAGCCATGAACAGGTTGAAGATGTGATAAAACACATTGGAGGACCGAACTCATATATGTTGCAAAATATTGAGATGATTTGTGGTTAGGGGTGAAAGGCTAATCAAACTCGAAGATAGCTGGTTTTCCGCGAAATCTATTTAGGTAGAGCATTATATAATAATTATTCAGGGTAGAGCACTCGATGAGCTAGGGGAACACATAGTTTTACCAAACTCAACGAAACTCATAATATGAATAAACATTAAATATAGTAGACAGACAGTGAGCGCGAAGGTTCATAGTCAAAAGGGAAACAGCCCTGATCGTAAGTTAAGGTCTCTAAATAATAACTTAGTGTGAAAAGGATGTTGTAAAGTTAAGACAACCATAAGGTGGGCCTGGAAGCAGCCATCCTTTAAAGAAAGCGTAATAGCTCATTGGTCGAAAGCTATACAGCACCGAAAATGTACAGAGTCTTAAGTTATTTACCGAAACTACGAAAATATTAATTTATATTTGGTAGCGGAACGTTCTGTATGTCGATGAAGAAGAGTTGTAAAACTTTTTGGAGATATCAGAAGTGAGAATGCTGACATGAGTAGCAATAAACAATCAAACATTGTCGCTGAAAGTTCAAGGTTTTCTTATGCATTGATAAACAGCTAAGTAGTTAGTCGGTCTCTAAAATGAGGACGAAAGTCATAGTTGATGAGAATTATAGATTAATATTTCATAACCTGTTGTTAAATTACAAATTGTTTAAGTTAAATAAACTTATTGAATTGTTTATTTAAATAAAACAATTTCAGGAAAAAATTACAACAATAAAAAGACCGTACCAAAACTGACACAGGTGAACAAGTAGAGTATACTAAAGCGTTTGAGATAAAAATGTTGAAGGAACTCGGCAAAATGACTCCGTAACTTCGGAAGAAGGAGTACCATATTGGTGGCACAGAGCAGGGGGTAGCGACTGTTTACTAAAAACACAGGACTCTGCGAAATCGTAAGATGATGTATAGGGTCTGACGCCTGCCCGGTGCTGGAAGATTAAGAGGAGAGGTTTTGGCTTCGAATTTAAGTCCCAGTAAACGGCGGCCGTAACCATAACGGTCCTAAGGTAGCGAAATTCCTTGTCGGGTAAGTTCCGACCTGCACGAATGGCGTAACGACTTCCCCACTGTCTCCAACATTTACTCAGCGAAATTGAATTCTCCGTGAAGATGCGGAGTTCCAGCGGCTAGACGGAAAGACCCCGTGCACCTTTACTATATTTATATAGTGCTAATAAAAGTTTAATGTGTAGTATAGGTGGTTTGCTTATTAAATCTTGACACAAGTCAATTGTGAAGGCAACATTGAAATCCCACTCTTTAAATCTTTTATAGCTTAGACAATTATTCATTATCTGAATGTTGAACTCTGTATAATTGATAGTTTGACTGGGGCGGTCATCTCCCAAAGAGTAACGGAGATGTGCAAAGGTAAGCTCAAATTGGTCGGAAACCAATTGTAGAGTATAATGGCATTAAGCTTGCCTGACTGTGAGACTAACAAGTCTAACAGAGACGAAAGTCGGTCATAGTGATCCGGTGGTTCTGCGTGGAAAGACCATCGCTCTACGGATAAAAGGTACGCCGGGGATAACAGGCTAATGACTCCCAAGAGTCCATATCGACGGAGTCGTTTGGCACCTCGATGTCGGCTCATCACATCCTGGAGCTGAAGAAGGTTCCAAGGGTTCGGCTGTTCGCCGATTAAAGTGGTACGTGAGCTGGGTTTAGAACGTCGTGAGACAGTTCGGTCCCTATCTACCGTTGGTGTTGGAGAATTGAGAGTTGCTAACTTTAGTACGAGAGGACTTAGTTGGATATAGCTCTTGTGTACAAGTTGTTATGTCAATAGCATTGCTTGGTAGCTACCTATAGACAGAATAACTACTGAATGCATATTAAGTAGGAATTTTAACTCAAAACAAGTTCTCCTTTTGGAGTTGTTATAGATTATAACGATATAGATTATATGTTTAATAATGGTAACATTATTGCTAAATAATACTAATTTTACTCCAATAACCTTATTCGTTTTTATGTTAATTTTTATATTAATAAAATGTCCCTTTCGTCTAGTGGTTTAGGACATAGCCTTTTCATGGCTGTAACGTGAGTTCGAATCTCATAAGGGATATTGGGTATATAGCTCAGTTGGTTAGAGCATTAGACTTTTAATCTAATGGTCTTGGGTTCGAGTCCCAATATACTCAAAATGAATGAATTAGTTATTTTATTAACTCGCTTGGTGGAATTGGTAGACACGACAGACTTAAAATCTGTTTATTTATCGGTTCGAGTCCGATAGCGAGTATTTTATAGGAAATTAAATAAAATTAAAATATTTGAGTTTGATCCTGGCTCAGAATGAATGCTAGCGATATGCCTAACACATGCAAGTTGAACGTAATATTGAATATTCAATATTAAGTAGCATACGGGTGAGTAATACATGGAAATCAATCTAACAGTTCGGGATAAGTATATGGTATAAAAAACCAGAAGAATGGATATTTTATGATATCTGTTTTGTATTAATACCGAATTAAAAGATTTATCGCTGTTAGATGAGTTTGTGTAAGATTAGGTAGTTGGTAGGGTAAATGCCTACCAAGCCTTTGATCTTTAGCTGGTCTGAGAGGACGATCAGCCACAATGGGACTGAAACACGGCCCATACTCTTTTTGGAGGCAGCAGTGGGGAATATTGGACAATGGGCTAACGCTTGATCCAGCAATATCGCGTGAGTGACTGAAGCCTATTTTTGGTGTAAAACTCTTTCGGCAAGAAGGATAATGACCGTACTTGCAGAAGAAGTCCCGGCTAACTCTGTGCCAGCAGCCGCGGTAATACAGGGGGGACTAGTATTATTCGGAATAATTGGGCGTATAGGGCATGTAGGCGGTTTATTTTGTTGAAAGTGAAATTCCAAAATTGTTATTTTGGAAAAGATTTCAAGACGAATAGACTTGAGTTCGATATAGGATAGTAGAATTTCTAGTGTAGAGATAAAATTCGTAAATATTAGAAGGAAGACCATTTGGCGAAAGCAACTATCTGGTTCGATATTACTGACGCTGAAATGCTAAAGCATGGGTAGCAAACGGGATTAGAGACCCCAGTAGTCCATGCTGTAAATGATGAGTGTTAAATATTGGATTTTTTCAGTATTGTAGTTAACACGTTAAACACTCCGCCTGGGAAGTACGGCCGCAAGGTTGAAACTCAAAGGAATTGACGGAGGACCGCACAAGCGGTGGAGCATGTGGTTTAATGCGATACAACGCGCAAAACCTTACCAGTATTTGCATATTAGACGAAGTATTAAATAGAGATATTTTTTTACATGTTCTAATATACAGGTGTTGCATGGCTGTCGTCAGCTCGTGTCGTGAGATGTTTGGTTAGGTCCTGTAACGAGCGCAACCCTTATTTTTAGTTGCTAACATATTAAGATGAGCACTCTAATTTAACTGCCTGTGATAAACTGGAGGAAGGTGAGGATGACGTCAAGTCTTTATGACCCTTATATACTGGGCTACACACGTGCTACAATGATAATAACAAAAAGAAGCAATAATGTAAATTGGAGCAAATCTTTAAATATTATCTCAGTACGGATTGTTCTCTGCAACTCGAGAATATGAAGTTGGAATCGCTAGTAATCGTATATCAGCACGTTACGGTGAATACGTACTCGGGCCTTGTACACACCGCCCGTCACGCCAAGGGAATTAATTTGACCTGAAGTTAGTGTTTTTTTAACCATATATTTTTTTGTTTTATAAATTTATTATTATATTTAAAACTTTAAATATTTGTTAAAGAATCATTAATTATGGTTAATTAGTAACCAGGGTGAAGTCGTAACAAGGTAGTCGTAGAGGAATCTGTGGCTGGATTACCTTATTTTTCTAGGTAATTAACTCAATGGTAGAGTATCTCGTTTACACCGAGAAGGCTAATGGTTCAAATCCATTATTACCTACTTTTTTTTATAAAATGATTATTGATTTAATTAAATATTTATATTTTATTATTATCTTATTTATATTAGGTATTAGTGGTACATTTTTAAATCGTAAAAATATTATTATTATGTTAATGTCAATTGAATTAATATTACTTGCTGTTAATATCAATTTTATTATTTTTTCTATTTATCTTGATGATGAAATTGGTCAATTATTTGCATTATTTATACTTACTGTTGCTGCTGCTGAATCTGCTATTGGTTTAGCTATTCTTGTTGTTTTATATTATGTTCGAGGAACTATCGCTGTTCATTTTATGAATCTTATTAAAGGTTAGTATGAAATTATTTAATCCTATTACACCATCCAACAGACATCGTACTATTATTTTTAAAAATATTCTTTGGACAAAAAAACCAATCAATAAGCTAACAATTGGATTAAATAAAAAAAGCGGTCACAATAACAAAGGAAGAATCACTATCTATAATAGAGGAGGAGGTCACAAACAAAGATATAGAAAAATAGATTTTAAAAGATCATTAATAAATATACCTGCAATGGTAATTAGAATAGAATATGATCCAAACAGAACTGCTAATATTGCATTAATATGTTATAGAAATGGTATATTATCATACATACTAGCTCCAAATGGGTTAAAAGTAGGAAGTATTATAAAATCAAATATTAAAGCAATAAATACATTAGGTAACAGTTCAATATTAAAAAATATATTAATTGGTACAGTGATACACAACATAGAACTAGTACCAGGTAAAGGCGGACAATTAGCAAGAGCAGCGGGTACATATGCATTATTAGTTAGTAAAACAGCAAACGGTTATGCAATGTTACGTCTAAAATCTGGAGAAACAAGATTAGTTTCTATATTTTGTATGGCGACAATTGGAGTGGTATCAAACATAGAACATAATAATACTATTTACGGAAAAGCTGGTGCTTCTCGTTGGTCAAATAGAAAACCTGTTGTTAGAGGGATTGTAATGAATCCTGTAGATCATCCACATGGTGGGCGTACTAAAGGTGGAAGACCTTCTGTAACTCCTTGGGGTAGACCTACTAAAGGTATGCGTACTGTAACAAAAAAAAATAAATTAATCTTGAAAAAAAGATATCAATAAGAAGAGCGTATCTGATTAGTCAATAAAAAAATATATGTATATTAAATAACTTAAAATAAAAATGGTTAACAATTATTATGAATATTCAAAACCTATAAAAATGCTCTCTAATAGTAATAAAGTAGTTAATTGGTTTTTTTATACGTCAATTTTATTAATAGTGCTTGCATTTTATATCATTTTTAATATAGGAAAAGATATACAACAAAGTTACTACTATCTAATAATTTATATACATATACCATCTGCTTGGTTATGTATTTTAATATACATAATAATAACAATCACATCAATTCTTTTTTTAATAAATAAAAATCCACTTATAAATATAATAACAATTTCAGGATTAACTATTGGTTTTATATTCACAATAATAACATTAATTACAGGAGCTTTATGGGGAAAACCTATGTGGGGTACTTTTTGGGTATGGGATGCTAGACTAACCTCTGTTGCTGTTCTTGCACTACTATACTTTATTAATATATTAATAAATTATTTATCAATAAGTACAATAAATAAATATAATATAATAAGTATATTCATAATTATTGGATTGATTAACATACCAATAATAAAATTATCAGTTGAATGGTGGAATACATTACATCAATCTTCAAGTATTTCCCAATTAAATTCATCAATACATATTTCAATGGTAATACCTCTTTTTTGTATAACGATTTCATTAATTCTAATAACTCTTTTAAATATTTTTATAGAAATTAGATATTTAATTGTAATACATAAAAAATCTAATTATTAAGTGGCGGATATAACTCAGTTGGTTAGAGTGTCAGATTGTGACTTTGAATGTCAAGGGTTCGAGTCCCTTTATTCGCCCATATATAAAAAAATATATTGGAGTATAGCCAAGCGGTAAGGCAATGGTTTTTGATATCATGTATCAAAGGTTCGAATCCTTTTACTCCAGTTTATGCTTGTAGCTTAATTGGATATAGCGTCAGACTACGAATCTGGAGGTTGGAAGTTCGAGTCTTTCCAAGCATATTGTTCTGTCTATGTGGTTCTATCTTTTCAAAAAAGAAATACAATTCTTAAAGAATAATTCTCAGGAAATTCTTTCATATGTCATTCTTTTATTTTTATTTCTTTTTATTTCTGTTTTAATTATTGGAAATAATGTAGATATATTAAATTATATAAGTATTTTTTTTCTAAATAATCATTTTTTTATTATTTCAATTCTTATATCTTCCAATATTTTTAAAAGAAATGGGGATTACAAGACATTAAGATTATATTTAAATAGTAACATAAAATTAGAACACTATTTCGTAATTAAATTAATACTTTATTGGTTATTTTTTTTTCTCCCTATAATAACAATAATATATATTAATATCATTATTATGAATATTAATAATAACTACGATATATTATTAATTATTATTATTTATCTTATTTATGGTTTAATAACTATTTTTATAAATACTGTAAGTTATCTTGTTTCATTTAGTATTAAAAATAATTTAATTTCTTTACTGTTTAATCAAATTTTAAATATACCTTTAATAATCCTATGTACTAACATTATAACGTTATCAAAAAATGAATTTAATTATGGAATATATTTAACAGGATTACTTATTATTTTAATATTAACAATATTTCTAAGTCCCTTTATAATATCAATAGTTTATCATATTAAGGAATAAAAAAAATATATATATAAAATGCGGGTGTAACTTAATTGGTAAAGTGTCTGCCTTCCAAGCAGAAGATTAAGAGTTCAAGTCTCTTCATCCGCATATAAATAATTATTAAATAATATAAAAAAGTTTAATTAAATTAAGTAAATAAAAAATTATGCAGTCAATCCTCCCCACCAGTAGATACTGATAAATAAAAATAACCAAACAACATCAACAAAATGCCAATACCAAGCAGCAGCTTCAAAACCAAAATGATGTTTAGATGTGAAATGATATTTAATTAGACGAACTAAACATACAATAAGAAATAAGGTACCTATAATAACATGCGCACCATGAAAACCAGTAGCCATATAAAAGGTAGATCCATAAATACCATCAGAAATATTAAAAGTAGCTTCAAGATATTCCATCACCTGTAATACAGTAAATGATAAACCTAAAAAAACAGTTAATCCTAATGAAAGTATTGCAGAACTGCGATTACCTGCTAAAATAGCATGATGAGACCAAGTAATCGTTACTCCAGAAAGAACAAGAATTAATGTATTTAATAATGGTACTTCCCATGGATTAAAAACATTTATTCCTTTTGGAGGCCAAATAGCACCAATTTCGATAGTAGGAGCTAAACTTGCTGTAAAAAAGGCCCAAAAAAATGCAGCAAAAAAAAGTACTTCAGAAATGATAAATAATATCATACCATAACGTAAACCTATTTGAACTATTGATGTGTGATGACCTTCAAAAGTAGCTTCTCTAATAACATCTCGCCACCATACAAACATCGTATATATTAAGCTAATAAATCCAAATAATAATATTTGTGGTCCAAAAGTATAAGAATGCATAGACATTGCCGCACCAATAGCCATTATAAATCCTGAAGTCGCTCCTAAAATAGGCCATGGACTAAGATCTACAAGATGGAATGGATGATATGACATACTATTTAATATTTTATTATTATTTTTCATAATAAATTTTATTAGTATATGTATATTATTTTAATATGAAATATTTATTTGACTAGAATCTCTGTTATCATTGAAGAATATAATGGAAATGTCTTAATTACGGTAACATTATCAATAATATTTTTTAAAGTAAAAGTAGATCTAAAACCCTTATTTTTTTTTTTTATACATACACCCATGAATACTTGTTTACGTTTCAATTTTTTTGAAAGTATAATACGAATAGAAACAGTATTACCTATTTTCAAAGAAGATGTTTTTAAATTAGATTTTTTTTGTGATTGTTTGATTAACTCATTATTTAATATTTTTATAATATTCATAAAGAAATATAACTTATTTAAACAGAAAGATATAATATAAAAAGAATAGTTAAAATAAAAATACTATTTATTTATTTATTTTTGATTTTTTTTTGTACCATATTTAGATCTACCCTTTTTTCGAGTTTTAACCCCTTGTAGATCGTATTTTCCTCTAATTACACGATATTTAACACCAGGCAAATCTTTTACAATTCCTCCACGAATAAGTACTGTTGAATGTTGTTGTAAATTATGACCTTCTCCTGGTATATGTACAGTTATCTTATAACCATTTGTTAATTTAACTCTTGCAATTTTACGTAAAGCTGAGTTTGGTTTTCGAGGTGTCATTGTAGTAACTCTTAAACAAACTCCTTTTTTTTGTGGACATTTCTCTAAAGCTCTTTTTTTATTTTTATGAACTTTAACTTTTCTTGATTTTTTTATTAATTGATTAATTGTTGTCATAAAAAAATTATTAAAATAATATTATAATTATTATTAAATTATTGCCAATCTAGAGCACCTTTCATCCATTCATACACGAAACCAATAGTCAATATAAACAGAAATACAAACATTGACCAAAAACCTAAATAAGAAATTTTATTTAAAACAGTAATCCAAGGAAATAAATAAGTAACCTCTAAATCAAAAATTATAAATAAAATTGCAACTAAATAAAATTTAACATCAAATTTATTACGAGCATCTTCAAATGGGGCAAAACCACATTCGTATGCAGATATTTTTTCTACATCAGGTTGTTGTGTTGCTAATATATAAGATAAGGCTAATATAATAATTGATAGTGATATACCAATTAATATATAGATAAATATTATTAGATATTCAGACCAAATTAATCTCATTTTTTTATTTTATTTTTTTATTTTTTTATTATGCACATATTTAATATAAAAATTATTTTCCATTAGTTATAACTTTTGATAATTTTCTAGTAATATTTAATAAAGAATAGTTTCTTATGTTATTTGAAATATAACTATTATTATTTATATTTTTATAAATTTCATTATAATCATTAATATTTTTATTGATTATAAAAAATAAATTAGAAATATCACTACTTTTAAATACAATATAATTATTATTTATTGTATTAATATTATTAAATAATGAGTTGTAATAATCAAATAATTTTTTTCTTATCTTTAATACTTTAGCAATATTTGGTAATATATTTTTTAATACTATAAAATATAAAAGAGAAAATGTAATGAAGCACCAAAAAATTTGAGATAAAAAGGTTACATTATCTAATTGTGGCATTATTTCTTTATTTTAAAATAAAAATCTTATTCAATTATTACCATCTGTAATGTATAAAAGATCTATTTGATTCTGCTTTATGATGAATATCATCCTTTTTTTTAAATGCATTTCCTTTTTGTTGGTATGCATTAAGTATTTCAAGATATAAACGATTAGTCAATTCTTTTTCTGAACGATTATTAACAGACTCAACTAACCATCTAATCGCAAGATTCTGTTGTCTTTTTAAAGATATTTCAAAAGGTATTTGATATGATTTTGCAGCTATTTTAATGGATTTTAATTCTACGGATGGTTTTATATTCGAAATAGCTTTTTTTATTATTGTAAGTGGTGTTTTTTTAGTATTTTTTTTTATTAATTCCAAAGATTTATAAACTATTTTCTCTATTTTAGACTTATTTCCTTTTTTCATTAAAACATTAATAAGTTTTGAAATGATTGGATCTTTAAATAATGGATCTTTATATTCTTGTTTTAGTAATTTCATCAATATTTTTATTGTAATGTCTGTGTTAATAATTAATATAAAAAAGATTAATGTAGATTAATAGAGTCGTTTAGATATATACATGTTAGTACAACAAATACGTATGCTTGTAAGAAAGCTATACCTATTTCAAGTCCTGTGATTAAAAATACTACGATTAATGGTATTAATTGTAGAACATAAAAAAGACCACCCGCAGATAGCATTGTCCATGAAAAACCAGCTAATATTTTTAATAATGAGTGTCCAGACATCATATTTGCAAATAAACGTATTGCTAAACTAAAGGCACGTGAAGTATAACTAATTAATTCAATAACAACTAGGAATGGCGCTAATACAACAGGAGAACCTGCTGGTAAAAAAAAACTAAAAAAATGAATTTTATGATGCATAAATCCAATAATAGTTACTCCTATAAATATAGATAATGATAAAAAGAAAGTAACAATAATATGACTTGTAACAGTAAAACTATACGGAATCATACCAATTAAATTTAATGTTAGAATGAAAATAAATAAAATAAAAATAAAAGGGAAATATTTGTTTCCTTTTTCACCAATATTTTCATTTACTAAGTTATATACAAATTCATATATACTTTCTACAACAGCTTGTTTACGTACTGGTATTATTTTATTATTAATTATTGCTCTATTAAATGATGTTATTATTAAGAATAGGGCTAACATCATCATTAATGAAGAATTCGTAAATGAAATATTCATATTAAATATTTCTATTGGAATTAGCGATATTATTTGAAATTGTTCCAGTGGTGAAATGAACATTTATTATTATTATTAAATTTATATATTATTTTAATTATTAAAGAAGTAATACTAATATTAATATAAATAGTCAAATGCAATTAATAAACCTGAAATAAAAATAACAAAAGCTAATGATATAGGTAAGAATATCTTCCATCCTAATCGCATTAACTGATCGTATCGATATCTTGGATACGTTGCGCGAACTAATATAAATAAAAATAAAAAAAATAGGACTTTAATAGAAAATGCAAGTATATTAGGTAAAAAAAAAATAGGAGATAACCATCCACCTACAAATAATACGACACATAAACTACTCATAAGAATAATATTTCCATATTCTCCTAAGAAAAATAGTGCGGATCCCATCGAAGAATATTCTACATTATAACCGGCTACAATTTCACTTTCACCTTCAGGAAGATCAAAGGGTGGTCTATTTGTTTCAGCAAGTATAGAAATAAAAAAAAGAACAAATAATGGAAATAATGGTATCATATACCATACAGATTTTTGTGATAAAACAATTTGAGTTAAATTTAGAGAACCGCTACATAATAAAACACTTATTAGAATTAATCCTATAGAAACTTCATATGAAATCATCTGAGCTGTTGATCTTAAAGAACCTAAAAAAGCATATTTAGAGTTACTTGCCCATCCAGATGTTATTATACCATAAACACCTAAAGATGATACTGCAAATAAATATAAAATACCTATATTTAAATCAGCTAATACTAAACCGTGATTAAACGGAATAACAGCCCAACCTAAAAAACTTAATGAAAATGTTAGTATAGGAGCTATAATAAAAATAATAAGATTTGCACGATTTGGTAAAATAGTTTCTTTTAAAAATAATTTTAAACCATCAGCCAATGGTTGTAATACACCATAAAAACCAATAATATTAGGACCTTTACGTATTTGAACTGCAGAGAGTATTTTACGTTCTGCCAATGTTAAATAGGCAATTCCTAGTAATAGGGGTACTATTATTGAAATTATTTTAATTATAATATTTAAAATATATAATATCATCTTAATTTTAAAACTTGTTTGTAACTGTTTATAATTATATTATTATTTGTATATTAGCTATATATTTGAAAAAATATTTGTTGTCTTTTTATATTATTATTAATATGAAGTGTAAGTACGATAGCACCGTTCATTGCAAGAAGTAAAATGAATCCAGAAATAATGAATAAATCGTAATAATGTGTATATATTAATATTCCTATAGATTCTATGTTAGTCATATGCTTTAACTCATTAGTCCATTGTATGAAATCAAAATCATTGATATTATTTAAATTAAATATTGAAATAAAATCATTATTAAAACAGATAATCATTTCTAATAAAAAAATGATTGTTATTATACCACCAATAGGTATATAATGTAATAAATTTAAATTAGAAACAACAATTTTAATATTCGGCATCATGGTGACAGATAAGAATAATACTGCAATAGCTCCTACATATACAATAATTAATGTTATTGCTAAAAATTCAACTTCGAGTAATATAAGAAGCCCTGATACATTAATAAATACTAATATTAAAAATAGAATAGAATGGATTGGATTTGTTACAGCAATCACCATAATTGCAGAAACAATTGTTAGTATTGAATAAAAATAAAATAATATTTCTGACATATATTAACCTTGTCTTATTTTAAATTTTGAATTAGTTTTGTTATATATATATATTCTTTTTTTTCTACGTACGATATAATTATCTTTATGTCTCATTTTAAGAGTTTTTAATGAATTAGATGTTTTCATAAAATTGTTTTTTATATTTATAATCTTATTTAACTAAGTTTAAAATAATATATAATTAATTGGATCTTTACACACATAATGAGTAAAGTTTGTATTTAATTTCATTATATATAGATTAATAATCTATTAATTAATCATTAATGTAAATATAAAAGAAAAAGATTTAATTGAAAACAATTAAACATATATTAAATAAAATATATTAATATTTATTGCAAATAATTGAAATTAAAAAAGATCAATTAGATTAATGAAGATCTAAAAAAAAACTAAATGCAACTTAATAATTATTTATATAAAAATAAGATAATACGTGCGTTCTTAGTTCAGTTGGATAGAACATCAACCTTCTAAGTTGGATGTCACTGGTTCGATTCCAGTAGAACGTAATCTAAAAACTTTAATATGAAAAATAATTTTTTTTCTAAAATCAAAGTATTTATTTATATTTATTTTATATATTTAATATCTATTTTAATATATATTAATATTAATATTAATTTTTTAAATACTAAGATCAAACATTTTGTATACTCTTATTATAATATTCACTTTGCAATAAATCTTTTGTTAAATCAAAATGAATATAATAAAATCATTACTTATTTATTAAATAATACAAATTCTTTTATTGATTATATCATAATAATTAAATATTTAATTAGTATTAACTACATATATTATTCATATCAAATATATTATATCCTATATATAATGAATATTAATAAATATAAAAAAATAATATCAATTTGTGAATACTTAGTATAAAATTATATAAAAAATAAATAAAATTATAAATAAAGATATTTAAGTTGTGATATATTTTTAATTGTTGGAAAAGGTACAAAAGATTCTGTTGGATTAAATATAACAATAGCACAAAGAATATTATAATTAACTTCAATATAACTTGGACAATTGATAGTTATCTGTTTATTTTTTATTCTATCAATAAGGTTTTTCTTAAGGAGTTTTTGAGAATCCTTTTTTACTTCTATTTTATCACCTATGTTAACAAGATGACTTGATACATTAACAATGTTTCCATTAATTAAAATATGACCATGATTAATTAATTGGCGTGCATTAAAAAAACTAGATGCCCAATTAATTCTAAATAGTATTGTATCAAGACGTCTTTCTAATAAATTAATTAGATATTTAGAATTAGTATTATATTTATTATTGGCATTTAATAAATTACCTTTTTTAAATAAATTATCGAATTGTTTTTTAGAAATATTACTGTAAAACTTACGTAATTTATATATAAATTGCGTTTTATTAACAGTATTTATTTTTTTTTTATTATTATCTTTATAAATAAATGCTATTTCTTTTCTTTTCTTTTTTATTTTACCATGTTGTCCTGATCTTACATTATAATTTATTTTTTTATTTAATTTACCCCAAAGATCTTCACCAATTTGTTTACATATTCTATATTTTTGTTTAAAACGTTTTGTCATTTATTTTGTTTTATAGTAATTATATTAGCATTGGTATTATATACGACGTACTTTAGGTTTACGACATCCATTATATGTAATTGGATTATTATTTCTAATTGATGAAATTCTTATTTTATTTAAGGATAGTTGTTTAATATAAGTTTTAAAATTATAACCAATACCGTTAAATGATAACATTATTTTTTTGATGCCTAATGATACGCAATACTTAACAATTTGTTGAAAAATGATTTCAGATGCATGTGCAGTAGATCTCTTTGCACCTTTAAATCCTAGTTTACCTGTTGAATAATATACTAATGTATTCCCTTTTATATTTGTTAGCGTTACAAACGTATTATTCTGAGTTTTTTTTACAAATAGTTTACATATCTTATATTTTTTATATTTTTTATTAATAGTTTTGATATTAGGTTTATTATTTATTTTTTTTATCATATCTTATATTTTTATTTAAATTATTTAACTTTTGTGTTCTCGCATTTGTATGTGTACGTTGACCTCTTACAGGATAAGATAACTTATGTCTTAAACCACGATATGATTTGATATCAATGTATCTTTTGATATTAATAGAGATTATTCTACGTAAATCCCCCGATATTTTATATTTATTATTCACTATTTTACGTATAGTATATAATTGTGTATTTGTTATTTTATCTATTTTTTTTTTGTTACCTATTCCGATAGAATTACATATTTTACATGTATTTTTGTATCCTAATCCATAGATAGATGTTAATGCAATTCTTAAATTTTTATTTTTTTTTATATATGTTCCAAATAAGTATAACATACCCTTTTTTATTTAATTATTTAATTATATATATTAAAGATTTAATACTAACGTTTTCACTAATAAACAATTGAGATAATATTTTATTATTTATTTTTATTTCATTTTTAATAATCTGGTTTACAAATTTAGAATAATTAAGATTAAATCTATATAAATTTATATTATTTATTTTATAATTTTTTTTTTTATTATGTATATACTGGTATTGTAACCCCTTATTAATTATTCCTATATTCATTTATATCCTATTCATTAATTATATTATTATATTTATATTCATATTAAATTATTTTACAGATAACTTCACCTCCTGTCAAAAAGTCTATTGCTTTTTTTGATGAGCATACTCCTTTAGGAGTAGATAATATATATAAAGTAGTTTTATTATTTTCTAATTGATTTTTTAATTCACTAACTGAATAGTATATTCTTTTCCCTGGTTTTGAAATACGAGATATCTCTTTAATAACAGATTTATTGTCAATATACTTTAATAGTATTAATATATTATTTTTATTTATTTCTTTATACCCTCTAATATATCCTTCTTCATATAAGATATCTAATATTTTTTTACATATTTTTGAATTTATTGCTTGAACTTCTGAAAAATTCATATTATAACCATTTCTTATTCGTGTTAGCATATCACTTATTAAGTCGTTAAGTATCATTTATAATTCATTTATAATTATTAATTAATAATATTTTGAATAATATAAAATTTAATGTGATTAAACAAAAGAAAGCCATACTTTAACACCTGAAAGACCATATTTTGTTAATGCAGTAGTATATGCATAGTCTATTTTATAATTATATGTATGTAATGGTATCTGTCCATATTTAAACCATTGTATATAGGCCATATCATTTCCATTTGGTCGACCAGAGCACTGAATTCTAAACCCTTTATATATTTTTTTATTTTTATTTATTTTATTTAATATTTTTTTAAAGATACTTAAAAACGAATTTCTTATTTCAAGTTTTCTTGATATATATTGAGCTAATAATTGTGCATCAAAAATATTAGTAGGTTTTATAATTAAGATTATTCTATTATTAGTTAATTTTGTTAAACTTTGTAAAATTTGTTTAATTTCTTTTTTATTTATTAATTTTCTTTTATCTTTTGTATTAATAATGTTTTTTCTTTTTTTTTTATATATATTGATGTATATATATATTTTTTGAATAGATCGTTTTATGACGCATTTACCATAAAATAAATTTAAATTTTTAAAAACATTTTTAATATAATTTCTTATTAGTATATCTTCGTATAATGAGAATATATAGTTATTATCATTATACCATTTAGATTGCCAATACTTATTATGTGTTAGTAATAGTCCTGTAGTATTTATTGATTGACCCATTCTTATTTTCTTATATTTATAGATATAATTATATAATTATTAGTATTATTTTTTTATTGTGAATAGACGTAGACGATTTAAATTAATATTTTCTTTTGCATTATTGATATTAAGTAGTCGATTATAGATTATATGTGATGATGGATCTATTGTTACTTTTAACTTGTTTACATTAAATATCGAATTTATTTGATATGAATTTTTTTTTGTAGTTATAACGATTGTATTATTTCTTATTGGATGTATTCCTTTTTTCATATGTTAAATTTTTTTAATATTTTAATTAAATTCTTTGTTAAGAGAGCACCAACTGATAAATAATAATTTAATTTTATTTTATTTAGCAGTATATAATTATATTTTATATTATATATCCCTATGTTATCTATTGTTTGATATTTATTATTTTTCAATGTTGATACTGCAATTTTAAAGTATATCTTATTATTTTTTGTCTCTAAATTAATTTTTTTTATCATTTTACCAACTTGATTTAATAATTCCTGGCAATAAACCATTGTGAGCATAATCACGTAAAATCATTCTTGATAATCGAAAATCTCTATATATAGCTTTAGGTCTACCTGTTATTACACATCGATTATGTATTCTTATATTACTACTATTTTTTGGCAATTTATTTAAAAGAATCATTGCATTTGTTCTAACTTCTTTTGAAATTGAATCATTATATATAATATATTTTAGATATAAACGTTTTAATTCAAATTTTTTAAATATATTACGTCTTTGATTATCTTTTTTGATTAAGTATTTCATATAATTATTTTAAAGGTAATTGTAAGCTAGTTAATAACATTCTTGTTTCCTGAGTATTTTTAGAGTTCGTCACTATTGTTATATCCATTCCATAAATTTTATTAAAAATATCAAACTGATATTCTATTTCCGGAAATATAGACATATTTTTAATGGATAAGGTATAATTATTTTGACTATCTATATTATCTACAGAAAAACCTTTAAATTCACGGATTTTAGGTAAAACAATATTAATTAACTTATTTATAAAATTATACATATTTTTTTTCTGTAAAGTTACTTTACAAGCGATATACATATCTTTTCTTAAATTGAAAGATGATATCGATTTTTTAGCTTTTAATACTTTAGCTTTTTGTCCTGTAATTAACTCAAGAACCATTAGTGGTTCTATAACTCTATTTTTACTATCTACAGTAATATTTACTGATATTTTTTTTATACTTGGAATTTCCATTATATTTTTATATTTGTTTTTTAAAATTAAATCTGGTCTTGTTATTTTTTCATAATGTTTCTTTATCATTTTCTTTTACTTCCTTTTTTGATAATATTCTGCCAATGTTCACTATAAATAAAATAATTATAATGACTACAATATATTTCATAACTAAACTTTTAAATATAAAGAGATATAATATATATTATTTTTGAGATAAAAGAATATCAATTACTATACATATAAAAGATATGAATTACAATAATCTATTACTATTATTTAATATAAGTCCTCTATATATTAATTCTTTTCTGTCTTTTAATTATTTTAATAATAAAAAAGAGATATATCTATTAATATCAAATATTCATTTATTAAGATTATTATATATATTAAAAAAAAATACAAATATTTTATTAAAATCTTTAATAGATATTATTTGTATTGACTATCCAGAAAGAACTAACCGTTTTGAATTAAATTATCATTTATTAAGCCTAAAATATAATATAAGAATAAATATAAAAACATATATCGATGAAATATCATTAAATAATTCGATAATTAAAATATATCCAAATGCAATGTGGAGTGAACGTGAAGTATGGGATTCATATGGTGTCTTTTTTAAGAATAATAATGACTTAAGAAGAATTCTTACTGATTACGGTTTTGAGGGTTTTCCTATGCGTAAGGATTTTCCTTTAAGTGGTTATAATGAGATTTATTATGATGATCTTAATAAATCTATATACTATCAAAAATTATACCTAAGTCAGCAATATCGTAATTTTGATTATAAAAGTGCATGGTAATATAGTTCTTTTTAAAATAAAATAATATATTATATAAAAAAATTTGAAGATGATACAAACAAAGACGAAACTAAAAGTAGCCGATAATTCTGGTGCAAAAATTGCAGAGTGTATAAAAGTATTTCCTAAATCCGGGTATAATAATGCTTCTGTTGGAGATATTATTGTTGTTAGTATTAAAAAAGCCATTTCTAAAAAAAAAGTAAAAAAAGGACAAGTTACTTTTGCTGTAATAGTTCGTACAAAAAAAAATATTAATCGAAACGATGGATCAAATGTTAAATTTAGTGATAATGCTGTAGTATTACTAAATTCGTCGTTAGTACCTATAGGTACTCGAATTATGGGGCCCATAGTACATGAATTACGTCAACGTCGTTTTATGAAAATAGTTACATTAGCCACTTTTATAGTATAAAAAGTATAGAAAATTCAAGATGGCAGGATTTGAACCTGCGACCCTCTGTCTCCAAAACAGATGCGCTACCTTCTGCGCTACATCTTGAAAAATTTAAAAGATATGTATTCGGTGATAGGGGGACTCGAACCCTCGACCTCCGGGTTATGAGCCCGGCGAGCTACCTACTGCTCCATATCACGTTACTTTTTTTAGGGGATGTAGTTTTAATTGGTAAAACGTCTGCTTTGCACGCAGAATTTGGGAGTTCGAACCTCCTCTTCTCCATGTAAACATTAAATATTAAATATCGGAAGAAACGGGAATTGAACCCGCGACCTCAAGCGTGACAAGCTTGTGCTCTAACCATACTAAGCTATTCTTCCATCGGAGAGAATGGGATTTGAACCCATAATACAATTAAGTAAATTTGTTTAGCAAACAAACGCTTTAACCATTCAGCCATCTCTCCTTCTTATTTTGTTATTTCTATACCCATTGATTTTGCTGAAGCCATCAATACTTTACATTCATTTTTAAACTCGTTTTCTGTTAAATTGTTTTTATTTAACATTTTAACTATTTCATATATATGTTGTATTTTTATATTCGAAATAATAGAATGTTTTGCTTGCGAGCTACCTTTTAGTATATTACATAATTTCTTTATTATATAGCTCGTTTTCGGTTTTTTTATATTTATTAAAATACTTCTATTTTTATTTAAAGTTATTTCTACAGGTATTGGCATTTCATCTTTAAATTCTTTTGTATTATTATTAAATTCTTTGGAAAAGTCCATAATATTTATACCGCGTTGACCAAACATTGGCCCTATTGGAGGTGTAGGACTAGCTTTATTTGCATTTATTGTTACCTTAAATACTTCTTTATATCGTTTTATCATATTACACTTTGTCAATATCTAAAATCTTATTTTTTATTTATATATATTTTAGAAACATCAATTGGTTCGTATATTTTTCGTAATTTAGGTATATTTCGAATAACAAATTTATTATAATAGTAATCATCATCTGTTGAATAATCTTTTTCATATTTTTTTTTCTTTTTTTTTCTAAAAGCATATTTAACACTTATTTTATCAAAAAAAGCAGATATTAGTACATACGCTTGATCATATCTAGCATCTTCTAATATTTTATGATAATTTAACTCCATTTTTTTTCTATATAACTTTGATACCTTTCCTCCAACACCTATTTTAATACCACGTTTATAGTTACCTAAAAGAATACCTTTTGTAAGAATATTATGTCTATTATTATTAAGTAATATTTTAAATAATTTATATTCATAATATAAATCTCTTTTACGATAATTTAATTTTTTGGGTAATATTTTATAATTTAACAATTGATCTCCTTTATGATATTCTGTTTTATAAAGATACATGCTAAAATAATCACCTGTTTTTGCATTATGGTCATACGTATCTTTGAATTCCTTTTCTGAAATTTCAATATTTGATTGTAATCCTGCATCTATTTCTATAATATTATTTGTATTCTGAATAATTTTACCCTGAATAAAAGATTTATTTATTTTATCATATACATTATATTCTTTATTTAATAGTCTAGTATTTTCAAGAATATTTTTAAAAATAATAGTACGATGTCTGTTGGATGGTGTAATAGGATTAAATAATTTCATACTAACCTTTAATAAGATTCATAAAATGAACAGCGATAGTTCCTCGAACATAATATAAAACAACAAGAATAGCTAAACCAATAGCAGATTCAGCAGCAGCAACAGTAAGTATAAATAATGCAAATAATTGACCAATTTCATCATCAAGATAAATAGAAAAAATAATAAAATTGATATTAACAGCAAGTAATATTAATTCAATTGACATTAACATAATAATAATATTTTTACGATTTAAAAATGTACCACTAATACCTAATATAAATAAGATAATAATAAAATATAAATATTTAATTAAATCAATAATCATTTTATAAAAAAAAGTAGGTAATAATGGATTTGAACCATTAGCCTTCTCGGTGTAAACGAGATACTCTACCATTGAGTTAATTACCTAGAAAAATAAGGTAATCCAGCCACAGATTCCTCTACGACTACCTTGTTACGACTTCACCCTGGTTACTAATTAACCATAATTAATGATTCTTTAACAAATATTTAAAGTTTTAAATATAATAATAAATTTATAAAACAAAAAAATATATGGTTAAAAAAACACTAACTTCAGGTCAAATTAATTCCCTTGGCGTGACGGGCGGTGTGTACAAGGCCCGAGTACGTATTCACCGTAACGTGCTGATATACGATTACTAGCGATTCCAACTTCATATTCTCGAGTTGCAGAGAACAATCCGTACTGAGATAATATTTAAAGATTTGCTCCAATTTACATTATTGCTTCTTTTTGTTATTATCATTGTAGCACGTGTGTAGCCCAGTATATAAGGGTCATAAAGACTTGACGTCATCCTCACCTTCCTCCAGTTTATCACAGGCAGTTAAATTAGAGTGCTCATCTTAATATGTTAGCAACTAAAAATAAGGGTTGCGCTCGTTACAGGACCTAACCAAACATCTCACGACACGAGCTGACGACAGCCATGCAACACCTGTATATTAGAACATGTAAAAAAATATCTCTATTTAATACTTCGTCTAATATGCAAATACTGGTAAGGTTTTGCGCGTTGTATCGCATTAAACCACATGCTCCACCGCTTGTGCGGTCCTCCGTCAATTCCTTTGAGTTTCAACCTTGCGGCCGTACTTCCCAGGCGGAGTGTTTAACGTGTTAACTACAATACTGAAAAAATCCAATATTTAACACTCATCATTTACAGCATGGACTACTGGGGTCTCTAATCCCGTTTGCTACCCATGCTTTAGCATTTCAGCGTCAGTAATATCGAACCAGATAGTTGCTTTCGCCAAATGGTCTTCCTTCTAATATTTACGAATTTTATCTCTACACTAGAAATTCTACTATCCTATATCGAACTCAAGTCTATTCGTCTTGAAATCTTTTCCAAAATAACAATTTTGGAATTTCACTTTCAACAAAATAAACCGCCTACATGCCCTATACGCCCAATTATTCCGAATAATACTAGTCCCCCCTGTATTACCGCGGCTGCTGGCACAGAGTTAGCCGGGACTTCTTCTGCAAGTACGGTCATTATCCTTCTTGCCGAAAGAGTTTTACACCAAAAATAGGCTTCAGTCACTCACGCGATATTGCTGGATCAAGCGTTAGCCCATTGTCCAATATTCCCCACTGCTGCCTCCAAAAAGAGTATGGGCCGTGTTTCAGTCCCATTGTGGCTGATCGTCCTCTCAGACCAGCTAAAGATCAAAGGCTTGGTAGGCATTTACCCTACCAACTACCTAATCTTACACAAACTCATCTAACAGCGATAAATCTTTTAATTCGGTATTAATACAAAACAGATATCATAAAATATCCATTCTTCTGGTTTTTTATACCATATACTTATCCCGAACTGTTAGATTGATTTCCATGTATTACTCACCCGTATGCTACTTAATATTGAATATTCAATATTACGTTCAACTTGCATGTGTTAGGCATATCGCTAGCATTCATTCTGAGCCAGGATCAAACTCAAATATTTTAATTTTATTTAATTTCCTATAAAATACTCGCTATCGGACTCGAACCGATAAATAAACAGATTTTAAGTCTGTCGTGTCTACCAATTCCACCAAGCGAGTTAATAAAATAACTAATTCATTCATTTTGAGTATATTGGGACTCGAACCCAAGACCATTAGATTAAAAGTCTAATGCTCTAACCAACTGAGCTATATACCCAATATCCCTTATGAGATTCGAACTCACGTTACAGCCATGAAAAGGCTATGTCCTAAACCACTAGACGAAAGGGACATTTTATTAATATAAAAATTAACATAAAAACGAATAAGGTTATTGGAGTAAAATTAGTATTATTTAGCAATAATGTTACCATTATTAAACATATAATCTATATCGTTATAATCTATAACAACTCCAAAAGGAGAACTTGTTTTGAGTTAAAATTCCTACTTAATATGCATTCAGTAGTTATTCTGTCTATAGGTAGCTACCAAGCAATGCTATTGACATAACAACTTGTACACAAGAGCTATATCCAACTAAGTCCTCTCGTACTAAAGTTAGCAACTCTCAATTCTCCAACACCAACGGTAGATAGGGACCGAACTGTCTCACGACGTTCTAAACCCAGCTCACGTACCACTTTAATCGGCGAACAGCCGAACCCTTGGAACCTTCTTCAGCTCCAGGATGTGATGAGCCGACATCGAGGTGCCAAACGACTCCGTCGATATGGACTCTTGGGAGTCATTAGCCTGTTATCCCCGGCGTACCTTTTATCCGTAGAGCGATGGTCTTTCCACGCAGAACCACCGGATCACTATGACCGACTTTCGTCTCTGTTAGACTTGTTAGTCTCACAGTCAGGCAAGCTTAATGCCATTATACTCTACAATTGGTTTCCGACCAATTTGAGCTTACCTTTGCACATCTCCGTTACTCTTTGGGAGATGACCGCCCCAGTCAAACTATCAATTATACAGAGTTCAACATTCAGATAATGAATAATTGTCTAAGCTATAAAAGATTTAAAGAGTGGGATTTCAATGTTGCCTTCACAATTGACTTGTGTCAAGATTTAATAAGCAAACCACCTATACTACACATTAAACTTTTATTAGCACTATATAAATATAGTAAAGGTGCACGGGGTCTTTCCGTCTAGCCGCTGGAACTCCGCATCTTCACGGAGAATTCAATTTCGCTGAGTAAATGTTGGAGACAGTGGGGAAGTCGTTACGCCATTCGTGCAGGTCGGAACTTACCCGACAAGGAATTTCGCTACCTTAGGACCGTTATGGTTACGGCCGCCGTTTACTGGGACTTAAATTCGAAGCCAAAACCTCTCCTCTTAATCTTCCAGCACCGGGCAGGCGTCAGACCCTATACATCATCTTACGATTTCGCAGAGTCCTGTGTTTTTAGTAAACAGTCGCTACCCCCTGCTCTGTGCCACCAATATGGTACTCCTTCTTCCGAAGTTACGGAGTCATTTTGCCGAGTTCCTTCAACATTTTTATCTCAAACGCTTTAGTATACTCTACTTGTTCACCTGTGTCAGTTTTGGTACGGTCTTTTTATTGTTGTAATTTTTTCCTGAAATTGTTTTATTTAAATAAACAATTCAATAAGTTTATTTAACTTAAACAATTTGTAATTTAACAACAGGTTATGAAATATTAATCTATAATTCTCATCAACTATGACTTTCGTCCTCATTTTAGAGACCGACTAACTACTTAGCTGTTTATCAATGCATAAGAAAACCTTGAACTTTCAGCGACAATGTTTGATTGTTTATTGCTACTCATGTCAGCATTCTCACTTCTGATATCTCCAAAAAGTTTTACAACTCTTCTTCATCGACATACAGAACGTTCCGCTACCAAATATAAATTAATATTTTCGTAGTTTCGGTAAATAACTTAAGACTCTGTACATTTTCGGTGCTGTATAGCTTTCGACCAATGAGCTATTACGCTTTCTTTAAAGGATGGCTGCTTCCAGGCCCACCTTATGGTTGTCTTAACTTTACAACATCCTTTTCACACTAAGTTATTATTTAGAGACCTTAACTTACGATCAGGGCTGTTTCCCTTTTGACTATGAACCTTCGCGCTCACTGTCTGTCTACTATATTTAATGTTTATTCATATTATGAGTTTCGTTGAGTTTGGTAAAACTATGTGTTCCCCTAGCTCATCGAGTGCTCTACCCTGAATAATTATTATATAATGCTCTACCTAAATAGATTTCGCGGAAAACCAGCTATCTTCGAGTTTGATTAGCCTTTCACCCCTAACCACAAATCATCTCAATATTTTGCAACATATATGAGTTCGGTCCTCCAATGTGTTTTATCACATCTTCAACCTGTTCATGGCTAGATCACTCGATTTCGGGTCTTATTAATATAACTAATAGTTATATTCTAACTTGTTTTTACTATGCCTACATCTAATGACTTAAGCTTGCTATATTAATAAACTCGCTGACCCATTATGCAAAAGGTACGCCATCACAATATATAATTGCTATGACTGCTTATAAACATTCCGTTTCAGGTTCTATTTCACTCCTATTTGGTTCTTTTCACCTTTCCCTCACGGTACTTGTGCACTATTGGTTATTGAGGAGTATTTAGGCTTAGATGGTGGTCCACCTATTTTCAAACAAGATTTCACGTGTCCCGTTTTACTTAGTTTTTAGTAATTACTTTTTTTTATACAGGGCTTTCACCTTCTATGGCAAGATTTTCCAATCTTTTCTAATTAATTGATTACTAAAATGCCCTAATTCCATGTTCGTTCGCCACTACTTACAGAATCTCGGTTGATTTTTATTCCTTTAGCTACTTAGATGTTTCAGTTCACTAAGTTTTTTATTATGATATATGATTTTATCATAATTTATTTTATTTATTATGGGTTTTCCCATTGGATAATTATGGTTCTTTTTTATTATAAAATCTCCATAATATTTCGTTTTTATTATAACGTCCTTTATTATCTCCCAATACCAAGGCATCCACGAAATGTTCTTTATTTTACCTTATTCGTTTGTTTATATGTTAATTTTTATTTTTGCACTAATATTATTT